TACGATTAGAAATAAACTTTTGTTTTGTATCTTCATCCATAGATCCTTTACTCATACTTATTCAATTCAATTGGAAGATTTGATCCAATTCAAAAAAAATTATGCTTCGCGACTCCATAATCCTATTTTTTATTCAATTTCGAATTGACCTTTGGATACAAATCGTGAGAATGTATATTCTTCTTCAAATATGCTATTGAAGGAAAAAGGATTAAACCTTTTTAAGAAATAAAGTTTTTTGATCGGAATATTAAAAAACCGAAAGATCCCTTAACTATTTAAGTTATTAATCGAACGAATCACACTTTTACCACTAAACTATACCCGCTACATATCCATTATTATATATGGATATACCTTTTGTCGAACAAAGGAATGAGATGCAATTAAGATAGCATCAGACTCATGAAAATTCTAGCGTTGACACTCCGTTCCGCCGGGGCGGGGGTATTTGAAAAAATAGGCGAAGAACAGAAAGTTTATTTTTGATTTCAATCAAAAATAAAAAAAATTAGAATATAATTTATTATAATATAATAAAGTGAAAAGTATAACTTTTCACTTGCTGGAAGTCATTACTGACAGTCCCGAATCGAAGGAGTTATTGAAGCTGGACCATAGAAATGACGAATTCCGCATTTCTTTTTTTGTTTTCAACTTTCCCTTCAACTGCCGGATTTTATGAATTTGAATTCGGATCGATTGGATCTCAAATGTTCAAATAAAGCTTGTCCCTTGAACAAATAAATGAGTTATGTTATATATATTATAATATATCATATGTGTGTTTCATTTTTTATATTTTTTAATATTTAATATATGTATGTGTTCTTTTCCAGTTAAGTAATTAAGTAAATTGAGAAAAAAAGACTAATAACAAAAAAATCTTAACTTAAAATACTTAATAAGAATGTGAAAAATATTCATATTCTTTCATATTCTATACTATATTATTTCCATAGTATTAATAATACAAATAAATGACACTTCTATCATAGGAATAGGGATGGAAATTGGCTTTCTTGTTGCTTCAATAACAAGCAAGTATTTTTGATTTGATATCAAATCAAAAATAATTAAATCGTTTGATCTATGAAATGATTCATGAGAAGTAATGTAATGGCCCGGCCAGTACTTAACCAGGCCGGGGGAATGAACCTTTCTTACAAAATAAAAGAAGTAATCAAAGAAGTAAGGTATTCTTTCTATATCTATTCTATTGGAGATAAGATATCCTTATTGAATTACTGATCAAATTCGTGGATATCTTATCTATATTTAATAGAATATTTATTTAGAATATATTATTAGCGTTATTTTATCCTTATACTTATAATTATAATAAAGAAAGAAAACGAGGGTTTTTTAATCTTTTTTACTTCACGTGTCACATCACATAAAAAATTTCCAATTTTGAATTGGGAGAGATGGCTGAGCGGACTAAAGCGGCGGATTGCTAATCCGTTGTACGAGTTATTTGTACCGAGGGTTCGAATCCCTCTCTCTCCGCTCCCTCTGATCACTTCAGACTTTCAAAATTTTTCAAATTTCAATCCCTTGATTTTTTCATCATAGGTAAATGTATGGAATACATAAAAAAGTAAAAAAAAAACTCAAAAAATTTTTTTTATTCCTCGCGTCCGGGATTACGGCCCGGATCGTTAGATAAGAATCCGAAGATGAAGAGAGAAACAAAAAATATCACTACTGTGTAAACGAAGAGTTTGAGAGTAAGCATTACACAATCTCCAAGATTATTTTTTTGGAAAAAGGAAATAGATTGCCTATTTTTTATCATATACACTATTTTGACATAACACCCCCAAAATGAAGTCTTTTCTTGAAAAAAAAAAGTAATTTTCACGAATTTATTTGTAATAAGAAAAGAAGGATTCGGATTCCTTCATTACCAAAAATTTTTGGCCATATCCATTATTTGGTATTGTGGGGTCCTTAGAAAGTCCTTGTTTACTGGAAGGTCAGAACGAGGAAATACGTTGATCCAAATTTGTCACTGCGGTTATTCAATATACAAGAATTTCTATTTTTGAATCGAGGATTCATAATGTAAAACTTATCTGATCTTATCAATTTTTCGAATTTTTTTCAGATAAATCATGAATTTTGCGGAGCATTAAAAATGTTATCGAAAACTTACAGCAGCTTGCCAAACAAAGGCTAAGAGAAGAAATAGTACAGGTATGACAGGCATAACATCTACGATTGGATTGAAAAAGGCATAAGCCTCGGGCAATTTGCCGAAGAAAAAACTACTCGAATAGAGGGTAGAATTAAGACAGATACAGATTAAACTAAAGATATTAAGCATAACAAACATTTCATTCTTGTAGATTAGAAAATTTGATTTTTGTTGAGTTCCTTTTCTTAGGGAAAAACGAGAAGGCGGGTCAAAAAGCCCTTCTTTTTCTTCGAACTCTCCCAAATCAAAAATCTTTCCTTTCATTCTCAAATGAGAATACAAGGAATTTTAGTTTCATACAATATCTTAATTGAATTTTATGTAATGATCAATAATTTTTTTTTCTATATTTCCATGTGTTGAATCCTAGCAGCAATGTATTTCATATGTATTTTGGTTGGGATTGACGAATGCCCAATACCAATATTAGTCTTTATTAGTGTCGAATATAAATTATAAATCTAAATGGGGCGTGGCCAAGCGGTAAGGCAACGGGTTTTGGTCCCGTTATTCGGAGGTTCGAATCCTTCCGTCCCAGATCGTCTCCATCAGAAACGAAAGATTCTTCTCTTTAACAATTTTCTGTTTCATTTTGGATATTTGGATATAATGTGATCCCGCCTTTTGTTCTGAATTCTAGAAATATGAATAATTCTAAGAATTATATCTTTTCTTTCGTTTGGTTTCTCACAAACGTGATCGAGTGTACGGGTAGAAATAAAGAGATTTCTTTGAATTCTTAATTCAAAAAAGAATTGGGGGTGTATCATTCCCATTCAGAGTATACTTGTACTACTACTCATATTCATATTGAAGTAAGTTACTTAGGGAAACTTTGTGTTCCATATCCATGAAATGTGAATTCTCGCATGATGCATTCTGAATCGAAATAAAAAAAGGCCTTTTTTCTATTCCATTCCCCAAGGAAAGCCTAAAGAAAATAAACGGTGTATCCCAATTCCATACTTTATGTGGAGACTAAAGATTACGTAGTTTTTGGTATAAATTTCATTTCTTTCATCGTTCGTCTTAAAACTTTTAAAGCTGGGGAAAAATAGGAAAAACGAATTGATCCGGATGCCGTTTTTTTTGTATTTTCTCTTATTCAAATGAATAATTTGAAATCAATGTAATGTAACGATTAAATGGATGGAAATTTATATATTCCATTTGCTTGACTTTATTGGAATTGGTGGAAAGATTATTGAACCTGAAGTAAAAAAAAATCCGTCTGTATAATATAAAATGAACAAGTCCTATGTATATATAATATATATTATGTATTGTTATCGTATTGTTCTATTTCAGTAATAGCGGTTCTTTGGTTAAGTCAAAAGGGTCTGTGATTCTTTAAATATCCATGATTATCCCCTGTAATAACTGTTCGTTGTATATGATGGATACGAAAAGATTAGAGTTATTCTTGATTCTGATTTTCTCTTTCAGATGAAAGAAAGAATAACGACTTTAATCTTATCTTACCTTACACGGGACCTTTTCTATTCCATACTCATGAAAACAAAAAACGATTTTTATTTTGACTTCATTTTTATGAACCTTTGTACTCGAAGAAGTGCGAAAAATCTATTGTGAAAAATCTATATTATAGAGAAACTTCCGACCTTTTCGAGTCATCGGACTAGCTTATATTTGGTTAATAACTGATTTTGGTCCGGAATTGGAAATCCATCCGGGATTGGAAATCCATTAAGGGCCATTCTTTTGAGGTTTCGAATTTATTTGTTCGAGAAAAATAGGATCTTTTTTTTTCATGATTCACCATTCCGAACGATCTGTTGAAGATGTAAATAAGACTTAAGACTTAAGTATATTCCTCTTTTTTAGAAATCTGTTTCATTCATAGGATAGAATATGGGGTGAAATAACTTAAAACCTTTCTAAGACTTTTCCGGATAACTATTTATCTATCCGTTTATCTATCCATAGATACATAGAAAGTATTATATACCGTTGAGCCAATGACTATTCATGATTCCATATTGAATCAATTCCATACCGGTTCAAAATTAAATTTTTAATTAGAGGAATGTTGTTATGGTAAAACTTCGTTTGAAACGATGTGGTAGAAAGCAACGTGCGACTTGAAGGACATGATTCGCTGTGGATTCTTATACCCACCATTTTCTATAGGAATGAAGATGCTCTTGAATCGACATAGTTTGTTCTGTTCCTGCTAGGAACCTAATTTGTGTTGGGTTGGTAAATAGGAAAGGAATAGTACATGATATGATGGAGCTCGAACAAAAAGTATTGATTCATTTATCGGGGGGAAGAATCTAGGGTTAGTAACAATTAATAAGTTAGACCAACTTTGTAAGTATATCCTCAATATAGAAATGGAAATCGAAGGGTTAAAATTCGAACAAGTTTGAAATGAAATAAAAAAAGTCAACTTTGTTGGAAAAAGTAAAACTTTTCGATTAAAATGTAAAGTGTATTATATTACAAGGTAATCAACCATTCGTATTATCTTTCCATAGAAAGAAATAACAAAAAACAAAAGGTATGTTGCTGCCATTTTGAAAAAAAAAGGAGTAAAGATCACCGAAGTAATGTCTAAACCCAATGATTTTACAAAGCAAAGAGAAAGGATTCCGGAACAAGGAAACACTATTTTCAATTGTCTCAAAAATTTTATTATTTTATTTTTTATTATAATGAGGAGTAAAAATAGAGACGAGACAAACAAGAGAGGTTAGAGACGACTCAAGAAATGCCTAAGGATTTACCTTCGAACTTTTTCAAAATTACCCAACTTGAGTTATGAGTACGAATGATATTTCTTTTTTCTGTAAGTAAGAACAAAAAACAACTCAAATCATAGTCTAATTCATTATTTTATGGATCTATTTGCCATTATATACAGAATATACAGAAATATTAGAATCATTTTTTCTCGAGCCGTATGAGGAGAAAACCTCCTATACGTTTCTAGGGGGGGGGTATTATTTATCTACATCTATCCCAATGAGCGATCTATCGAATCGTTGCAATTGATGTTCGATCCCGACGAGAAGGGAGAGATCTTCAAAAAGTGGGTTTTTACGACCCAATACAGAATCAAACTTATTTAAACGTTCCCGCTATTCGTTATTTCCTTGAAAAAGGTGCTCAACCTACAGGAACTGTTCATGATATTTTAAGGAAAGCAGAATTATTTAAAGAAAGAGCTTCGTAAAGAAAAAAAACAACAAAATTTCTAAATAAAAAAGGAAGGGTAACTAGTATCTATTTTTGGTAATTATTTACCCACAATTTGCTCTTTTCTTGTTCTATTCATACTTAATTTACCTTGTTTCTTGTTGTGCCAATCCAACACAAATACTTATTTGATTTACTTATTAATTTAATTGAATTTGTTTTCTCAACATTCCATTCATATTGACAATGGTGTATCGAACAAATATAATTCGATCGTAGATAGTAGATAAAAAAATCTGTTTATTCCGACCTCTATTGGTTTTTCCTTTACTTCAGTCAAATGATGGGTTTGCCGGATTTACTGTTATACAAGATGTATTTTCTTAACGAAAATAACAAATTTTGAGAAAAAGGGGCGGTCTGTAAATGTAAATTTGGACATTTCTATTGGTAATCTGTTGTTTTTTAATTCGATCCGCTCATTTTGCTATTTTGATGTTTATAATTGATCATAAAATCTTTCCTTTATATTTCATTTCTTATTAGTTCAATGTTTTGACGTAGTTGTACAGTGCAATTCCATTGATTTTTTTTATTTCGATCGTATCTACATATCATATTTATCTGGGTTGCTAACTCAACGGTAGAGTACTCGGCTTTTAAGTGCGACTATGATCTTTTACACATTTGGATGAAGCAAGGAATTCGTCCAGACTCTTGGTAGAGTCTATAAGACCACGACTGATCCTGAAAGGTAATGGATGGAAAAAATAGCATGTCGTAATAATAAGAAAAAATGGAATTTCTTATTATATTCTTATTTTTTTTTAGTGGAATTTTGAGTTGATCCTTACCGGATCATTACAAAAAAAATTTTGTTTTGATTTTTGGAGGAGGGCAAAAGAAATTCACATTTACAGTTGGTCTAGTGAATAAATGGATAGAGCCCTACGGCTCCAATTCTGATAAAAAAAAAAGCAACGAGCTTCTATTCTTAATTTGAATAATTACCCGATCTAATTAGATGTTAAAAAGAAATTAGTGCCTGATGCGGGGAAGGGTTCTCCTGTGAATGGAATGGACCTTTGATTCTTTTTTTTTTCTTTTTTAATAAATCCTAACTATTTCTCTATTATGGATTGGAAACGAATGTGTAGAAGAAACAGTATACTGACAAAAAGAATTTGTTCCAAAGTCAAAAGAGCGATCGGGTTGCAAAAATAAAAGATTTTTGACCCTCCGGTAATTATAACGAAGATAAACCCATTGGATAGAAGGGGAGAAGAAAAAGATCTGTTGATTGGACTCCCTGTTTCCAGGGTATATATTTTTTTCCATACATAATACATACCCTGTTCTGACCATATTGCACTATGTATAATTTGATAATCCAAGAAATGCCTATTGTTTCTGGTTCAAGTAGAAATGTAAGTCAATGGAAGAATTACAAGGATATTTAGAAAAGGATAGATCTCGGCAACAACACTTCCTATACCCGCTACTCTTTCAGGAGTATATTTATGCACTTGCTCATGATTATGGTTTAAATGGTTCGATTTTTTACGAATCTGCGGAAGTTTTTGGTTATGACAATAAATCTAGTTTAGCACTTGTAAAACGTTTAATTACTCGAATCTATCAACAGAAATCAAAGATTTCTTTGGTTAATGATTCTAACCAAAATCGATTTGTTGGACACACCCACAACAATTTTTTTTATTCTCGTTTTTATTCTCAAATGATATCAGAAAGTTTTTCAATTATTGTAGAAATTCCATTCTCGCTGCGATTAGTATCTTATTTCAAAGAAAAAGAAATACCAAAATATCATAATTTACGATCAATTCATTCAATTTTTCCCTTTTTAGAGGACAAATTATCGCATTTAAATTATGTCTCAGATATACTAATACCCCATCCCATCCATATGGAAATCTTGGTTCAAATTCTTCAATGCTGGATTCAAGATGTTCCCTTTTTGCATTTATTGCGATTCTTTCTTCACGAATATCATAATTGGAATAGTCTTCTCATTACTCAGAAGAAATCCATTTACGTTTTTTCAAAAGAAAATAAAAGACTCTTTCGGTTCCTATACAATTTTTATGTGTTTGAATGTGAATTTTTATTTGTTTTTA